TCCTTTAATAACTATTTTATTTCAATCTTTTCTATATAAACCAAAAATTGAAGATTTAGTTACGATTAGAAATAAACTTTTCTATCTTTTTCCATGGATTTTTTATTCATACTTATAAAATTGGAAGTGTTGATCCAATTCAAACAAACATTATGTTTCGCAATTAATTAAATAATCCAGTTTTTCAATTTATACTTGACCCTTGGATACAAATCACGAGAATGTATATTCTTCCTCGAACCTTTCATTGCGAGGTAAAGGATAAAATCCTTTTCAAAAATAAAGTTTCTGCTCGGAATAAGAATCAAACCGAGGAACCCCTTAACTATACAAGGGATTAATAAAACGAATCACACTTTTACCACTAAACTATACCCGCTACAATGCAATTATTGCATAAAAATGCACTTTTTGTCGAACAAGGCAATCCTACAAAAGCAAGGATAAGAAAAAAGTACTAGTAATTAAAGTAACTAAATAACAAGATAACTAGTAATTAAAGTAACTAAATAACAAGATAATAAGTTCTTTCAAGAATTTTGGACAGAACAGATAGCTCTCTATAAAATTATTTCTGTCATGAGGTTTAAAGGCATTGCACAATATTCTCTTTTTTCTTTGTTTTTTTATTTACTTTAAAAAACAAAGAAAAAAGAGAATAGTAATTAATATGAAATGAAACTTGGATTCTATATAATTTAATTCTATACCATAGATATGGAAATAGTCCGTTCTTATTTCAATAACAAATCAAGTATTTAAATCAAGTATTTATTAGTTAAACTAAAATTTTAAATAAAGCAAAATCATTTTATCTACGATTTTATTTGGAACAAAAACAAAAAGGGCCCGGCTAGGTACTGACCCGGCCAGGCCGTGAAAAGAAAATAAAAAAAAACTCTTTCGGAAAAGAGCTATTCTTCTTTTTTTTTTGTTCGAAATATCTCTTTTGAGCCGTTTCTTTATCTAAATAGGATTGCTTATCAAAGTTGTATATATTAAAGTTGTATATATCAATATCGTAAAATACTATTTGAATCGTAAAATACTATATTAATATTTAATTTAAATTAATATTTAATTAAATTAAAATTTTTAATTTCATTTAATCATAGTAAAATAATATATCTAAAATAGATTAAGAAGGAATATAGATTAAGAAGGAATTTTGCAAGTATTCCATTTTGTGTAATGGAACTATCTAAGATAGTAATTATCTTTTTTTTTTTTCAATTCGGAGAGATGGCTGAGTGGACTAAAGCGTCGGATTGCTAATCCGTTGTGCGAGCTTTTCGTACCGAGGGTTCGAATCCCTCTCTTTCCGTTTCCATTGATAACTCGGTATTTTATTCTTCTTTCAAATTTCAACCCTTCGAACCCCTCCTTTTTTTTTTAACTTTAGCTTTTAATTTAAGATGTCCAATAGATAAAATACTAAGAAGGTTGAAAGATTAAGCAAGTAAAACCAAGGGCCTCTTTTTTTATTCTTCACGTCCAGGATTACGTCCTGGATCATTAGATAGGAATCCGAAGATGAAGAGAGAAACAAAAAATATTACTACTGTGTAAACAAAGAGTTTGAGAGTAAGCATTACACAATCTCCAAGATCATTTTTTTTTTTTTTTTTTTAAAAAAGAGAATAGATTCTCCATTTTTATACCACATATCCTATTTTGACACCAATAAATGAAAGGGTTTTCTAGAAATGAAAAAAAAAAACAAAGAATTTTCAGAAATTCATTTAGAAAAAGAGTCATCTTTTTCATTTCAAAAAATATCTTTCTTACCTTCACGGGGCCTTAAATAGGATTATTCAATAAATCAAAAAGAATCAGAATGAGGAAATGGCGTGATTCAGATTTATCCAAGTTGTTAAAAATTAGTTAAATTGAGAGTTCATACTATACTGTAAGACTTATCTGATCTTATCCATTGTTAGAACTTTTTTCGCCAATAAATCATGTTTAGGACAGTATGAAAAATTTCATCGAAAACTTACAGCAGCTTGCCAAACAAAGGCTAATAGAAAAAAGAGAAGGGGTATTACGGGCATAAAATCTACGATTGGGTTCAAAAAAGCATAGGCCTCAGGCAATTTGGCTAAGAAAAAACTACTCGAATAAAGGGCGGAATTAAGACAGATACAGATCAAACTAAAGATATTAAGCATAACAAACATTTTTTTATTGGACTTGGAGATAATTGTATTTTGATTGAGTTAATATAATAATATATTTATATTATTATTGATAATTGATATACGGTAAAAATGACGAAAGTAAGGTAGATCAAAAAATCCTCAATCAAAAATTTTTCTATTTTCTTTTGCGAATTGAAGAAATCATCCTTTCATACAATATCTTAATTGAATTATATGTAATGATCAATAAATTCAGTTTTATTCTATAGATAATTCTATATCTACACGTGTCCAAATCCCAGCAACAATAGAGTCCATAGATTTTTTGACTAGAATTGACGAATAACCAATACTAATACTAGTCTTTAGTAGTGTCGAACAGAAATCTAAATGGGGCGTGGCCAAGTGGTAAGGCAACGGGTTTTGGTCCCGGTATTCGGAGGTTCGAATCCTTCCGTCCCAGGAAATACCTATTCTGTCTATTTATATAGACATTATTAGAATAATGCAATAAAAGATTGTCTTTTTTAACTAATTTCTCTTTGAAAATAGAATATTGAATGAATAGAGTGTGATTCTTGTTTCTGATTTTTTAATCATTCCATTTTTTTCTGAATCATATTTTTTTCACCAATTGAGTTCAAATACATACAGACGGAGCTATATCGACTTATGATCTAAGTAAGGTAGGAACATAAATCACAACAGAAGAATTTGAAATAAATAAAAAAAAAAGTCAAATAAGGGGTTGAACGTATCCTTCACGGTATATTCATTCTCTTTGCTTTAAATAAAAATGATTGACCCTCCAGTCAAAGAAACTACGCGAAAATGAGGAAATGCTGAATGTCGTATTTTATTATCCTTCTATTTCGTTAATAAGTTTTTTTTTTTGAAAAAGATTTTTTATTTATTAATTTGAAATATTCAAAAGAGAATATTCCTAATTAAGTCCAATGACAATTGTTCAGTCTATCCGCTAGTGATTTTTTAGTTTTTAGTTTGAAATGAAAGAAAAAGAGCTTACGAAATTTTCCTTTCCATCAACCTTTTTATCCGCGCCCAATCTATGAAAAACAAATTCCATTTTTTCAATCTATATATATATTTTTAATCGTGGATTTATTTATGATGATGAAATGCGATTCTTAGGAAAACCTTATTCAAATAGTGAGATTGGTATATGAGTCCGAGGTTTTCAATTAAATAACTATTTGAATCATTTCTTCTGACTATTTGATACTTGAAGAAGTCCGAGATCATTAAAAATATCCTATTAGTTTATTTGAAGATGGAATGTAGATTTAAGAAAAAGCACTTTTTATTCGTAATAGTTAGAAATTATGTATAAATTAATAAAGAAAATAAAAAATGCATTAAAATTTTATTCTTGAGAAGATTTCATTCCTTGATTAGATCATATAAAAGAAGAAAATATATATATAGATTTCTATGAAACGATCGAACAAATGACTATTCATGATTCCCTAATGGAATCAATTACATACATATCAGTTCCAAACTAGAGAAATGTTATGGTAAAACTTCGTTTGAAACGATGTGGTAAAAAGCAGCGTGCGACTTGACAGACATAATCAGTTGTGGATTTTTACACCCACCATTTTTTATTTTATAGAAATGAAAGTGCTCTTGGCTCGACATCCTTTGTTCTGTTCCAGTAAAAACCCTCCTTTTTGTTGGGGTTAAATAATGTCAACAGTATTCAGTATTATATGATGTAGCTCGAGTAGAAAGTATTGATTCATTTCTAAGGGGCAAGGATCTAAGGTTAGTGCCAATTAATAAGTTGGAACAACTTCGTAAGGCAATTTTCGATCTAGTAGCAATCGAAAGGATCCAATTCAAGCAGGTTTCAAATAAAAAAAAAAGGAAATTTTGTTGGAATTAGTGAAACTCTTTTGATCAAAAGTGTATCATGCGGAAATCGACCGTTCGTATGATTTTTTGATAGAAAGAAATCATAAAAAGGGGCATGTTGCTGTCATTTTGAAATGATTAAAATTCACCGAAGTAATGTCTAAACCCAATGATTCCAGGTAAAGATAAAGTATTTTGGAACAAGGAAATACCATTTTTCAATTGTCTCTACAACGAAACTAGATCAAGAATAAGGAATCAAAATAGATTCTAAATGAGACAAACAAAAAAAGGGGTTAGAGACCACTCAAAAAATGAAATGCCTAAGGCTTTTCCTTTGAACTATTTCAGAGTTATACAACTTGAGTTATGAGAATACAATTTTTTTTTTGATAAAGAGGAATAAAAAAGGATTAAATAATCCTCTAATTGATTTGATGATGTTATGGATCTATTTCTAATTCTATACATAGATCTAACTTCCAATTTCTCGAGCCGTACGAGGAGAAAACTTCGTATACGTTTCTAGGGGGGGTTATAGTGCATCTATATCTATCCCAATGAGCCCTTTATCAAATCGTTGCAATTGATGTGCGATCTCGAAGAGAAGGAAGAGATCTTCGGAAAGTGGGTTTTTATGATCCGATAAAAAAGAAAACCTACTTAAATATTCCCGGTATTCAATATTTTCTTGAAAAAGGCGCTCAACCTACAGAAACAGTTTCTGATATTTTAAAGAAAGCGGGGGTTTTTACAAAATTTCATTTTAATCAAACGAAAGTCAATTAATGAAATAAAAAAAAGAGAGAAAGGAGGGTGGGGGTGATTCATATATAACTTTGTATCATTTTTTTTTTCTACTATATTATCCCCCCCTTTTTACTCTATTCATTTATTATTATTACCATAGAATAGCATGTTATATAATGAGAATAGCATGTTATATAATGACAAAAATCTATTTTTTTAATATAATTTGCT